TCTTCTCCTTGGCAAAGAGAAATTTTACCATTCGACTATATCCGCATTTTCTTTTTATCATATTTGATACGTAATATATTGATTCTATTTATGCAGAGCTAGGTCTGATACTCTGTTAGGGATAATTCGAAATCTACAAAAAATGGAATATCTTAATTTCAATAATCAATGGAATATCTTAATTTCAATAATCAATAGTAATAAGATTCATAAATATGATAAAAAATATATATTAAAATGAAATATGTAAATAATATATATTAAAATGAAATATGTAAATAATATATATTAAAATGAAATATGTAAATAATATATTAAATAAATAGATTTATATATCTAAATATTAGTATATAAAATAAATATATATATATTTCTATCTAAATATTAGTCTATCTAAATATTAGTCTATATAAATATTAGTATATAGAAATGTATTAGTTATTTATATATATGGATTTCTATACAAATTAGAATATATGATATTAATATTTAATAAATATATAAATAGATATAGGTAATATATACTAAATATAGATAGAATATAAATATAGAATATAAATATTCTATATTTATATTCTATAATTAAAATTAAGTATAATATTAATTAAAATTAAATATTAAAATAAAATTCTATACTATATTAAAAATTAAATAAATAAAATTAAAAATTAAATAAATATTATTCAAATTCTATATTAACCATCAATCCCTATTCAAATCTATAAATATTAATAAATAGAAAATAGTAAATAAATAAAATAGTAAATAAATAAAATTCAAGGGTAATTCTTATTATTCTAATTATATTAATGTTAAAAGAAAATAATATAAATAATAAATAGAAGTAGAAAAGAAATAAGTAGAAGATATAACATTTTTGCAATAGAAGAAGTTTGATCCCTACCTATACCCTATAATAAAAAATGGAATAAAAAATAGAATAAAAAAATGGTTTCGTTTTCATTACCCTTGGGGGATAATATATATTCTATTTAATGTTCCTCACAATCCGAAAGAATTCGAGCGGAGGGGTCATTTCCATTTTTGATCTAGAACAAATAGAAATAGCTTCAAGAGATGAGAGAATTCAGAATACCCACTAAAAAGACTAATCCAATCCATAATGATGTACCGGAAAATACAACATTTTTGTTACTCGACCAGCCATCGGGAGAAGCAAATACGACAGGTACACTAATCAATAAAATGGATGAAGTAGTAATTAATGCAAAAACAGCCAATTGGAAAGCAATAGTCATGTTTCTAATCCTCCCTTTTACCAACAAAAGAACTATACCATTTGATCCCCAACCCCTTTGATCTGTTTATCAACAAAAAATAAAAAAAAAAAATTGTAAAAAACCGCATTATTATTATAGAGGGTCTTATCATGAATCCATTGATTTTATATGACTTGCCCCTTCCCCCTTTGCTTTGCTCTGAGGCATGAATCGAGGTTATCTTTATTTACTTCACAAAGGGGCATGCTGGATCATGCATCTATATATCAATGGCATGAATCGAGGTTATCTTTATTTACTTCACAAAGGGGCATGCTGGATCATGCATCTATATATCAATCTATATATAATATATATATACGGATAGAAACAGATAGAAAAATAGACCAATAGATTGGCACCAGATACTTTTACCATAATGAAGGGTATCCATTCATATGGTCATGTTCTATTCAGTGGAATAAAGATAAAATAGAGATTAGTTTTTGGAGAGATGGCTGAGTGGTTGATAGCTCCGGTCTTGAAAACCGGTATAGTTCAAAACAAAGAATTATCGAGGGTTCGAATCCCTCTCTCTCCTTTTTTTTTCGTCGGCGAATGGATTTTTTATTTTTTTTTTTGTTTTGGTTGGCTCTTTTTTTGGGGCTCGGCTAAGTGGAAGTGGTGATATAGCCGAGCCCGAAAAAAAAAAAGATTCTATATAAATGAGTTGAAAAGAGAATACTTTTTCAATATGAACTACTCGACTCAACCTAATATGCATGGTATGGTGAAATCAAATCGATTTCTACTTCAAGCATTGGATCTCATGTTTCACATGTCTCAATTAAGAGGAGTCATAGAAAGAACTGGTTCAAAATCGCGATCAATTCCTTTTTCAAATCCTGCGGCAGCTGCACGAGCTCTTCCCGCATGCCATAAATGACCTACAAATAGGAAGAATCCTAGAACAAAATGAGAAGTAGCTAACCAACTTCTAGGAGAGACATAATTGACTGCATTGATCTCTGTAGCTACGCCACCCACGGAATTTAAAGAACCTAAAGGAGCATGAGTCATATATTCCGCGGAACGACGTTCTTGCCAAGGCTGTATGTCTTTTTTCAGTCTACTCAAGTCCAAACCATTTGGACCCCTTAGAGGTTCTAACCAGGGAGCACGCAGATCCCAAAAACGCATAGTTTCTCCCCCAAAAATAACTTCTCCGGTGGGGGAACGCATTAGATATTTACCCAAACCAGTAGGTCCCTGAGCGGATC